CATGAATCGTTTAGTCTAATTCAATCTCCAAATTGGACAAATTCTTCACTGACAGAAAAAAAAGAGAAGGATCTGACTGATAGAACAAGCACAATCCAAAATCAAATAGAAAAAATTACAAAAGAAAAAAAAAAAATAACCCCAAGAGTATATATTAGTCCTACCCAAAAAAGTTCTAGATTCGAATTGCCAACAAATATTTGGCAAATATTAAAAAGAAGAAATGTCCGATTAATCTCTCAATTCGATTGTTTTATAAAAATTTTCGTTGAAAAAGTATACATAGATATATTTTTATCTATTATTAATATTCCTAGACTCAATACACAACTTTTTCTTGAATCAATAAAAACAATTATGGATAAGCCCATTAATGAAGCAAATCCAGAAAGGCTTAATACACAAAATCAAAATACAATTCACTTTATTTCAACTATTTCAACCCTAAAAAGGTCAATTGATAATATTAGAAATATGCAAAATTCACATAGTTTTTGTGATTTATCCTATTTGTCACAAGCCTATGTATTTTACAAATTATCACAAACCCAAGTTAGTAACTTGTATAAATTACGATCTGTTTTTCAATATAACGAAATGCCTTTTTTTATTAAGACTGAAATAAAGGATTCTTTTGAAACACAAGGAATAATTCATAAATTAAGTCATAAAAAACTTCAGAGTTATGAAATGAATGAATGGAAAAACTGGTTAAAGGGACATTATCAATACGATCTATCTCGGATTAGATGGTCGGGATTAATACCACAAAAGTGGAGAAATAGGGTTAATCTACGCCGTATGTCTAAAAATCAAGATTCATATGAAAAAATGAAGTCCAAAAAACAAAATGATTCTGAAGTATATTACTTTTTGAATCAAAAACAAAAAAAGAATTTTCAAAAAAACGCTCGATATGATCTTTTATCATATAAATCTATTAATTTGAATTATGAAAATAAAAATAAGAGGGACTCGTCTATTTATAGATCGAACTTTCAAGTACAAGTAAATGAGAATGAAGATATTTCTTATAATTCCAACACACATAAACACAATTTTTTTAATATAGGGGAGAGTATCCCTATTAATAATTATGGCAATATTAGATATATGGAAAAAAATCCCGATAGAAAATATTTTGATTGGAAAATTCTCAATTTGGGTCTTAGACAAAAAGTCACTATTGAGTTCTGGACCAAAATCGATACCAAGAGTAACCAAAATACGAAGATTGATACTAACAATTATCAAATAATTGATAAAATTGATAAAATCGACCTTGTTTATCTTACGTTTACGCAAAGTCTTAAAATAAATTCACCAAATCCCCCAAAAGCTTTTTTGGATTGGATGGGAATGAATGAAGAAATACTAAATCGTCCCATCTCGACTCTAGGACTTTGGTTCTTCCCAGAATTTGTGCTACTTTATAATCTATATAAAATCAAACCCTGGGTTATACCAAGTAAAGGACTTCTTTTAAATTTGAATCGAAATGAGAATGTTGTTAGTGAAAATAAAAACATCGAAGGAAAGCAAAAAGGGGAATGTGTTTCAAAAATAAAAAATCGAAATCAAAAAGAAAAAGAACCTGTCGAAAGTAAAAGAGATCTTAGATCAAATGTACAAAAACAAGGGAATACCCGATCTGTTCCTTCAACAAACCACGAAAAAGATATGGAAGATCCTTATACAAAATCGAAGAGAAAGGGGGGTAAAAAATACAAAAGTAATACAGGAGCGGAACTTGATTTCTTCCTAAAACGTTATTTACTTTTTCAATTGAGATGGGGCGATGCTTTGAATCAAAGAATGATGAATAATATCAAAATATATTGTCTGCTGCTTAGGCTGATAAATCCACGAAAAATTACTATATCCTCGATTCAAAGAAGAGAAATGAGTTTGGATATAATGCTGATTCAGAAGAATTTAAGTCTTGCAGAATTGATCAAAAGGGGGGTCTTGATTATCGAACCCACTCGTCTGTCTGTAAAAAATGATGGACAATTGATTATGTATCAAACTGTAGGTATTTCATTGATTCATAAGAGTAAGCACCAAACCAATCAAGGATATCGAGAACAAACCTATGTTGAGAAGAATGATTTTGATTTACTTGTTCCCGAAAATATTTTATCACATAGACGTCGTAGAGAGTTGAGAATTCGAATTTCTTTCAATTTAAAGAATAAGAATAAAAACACAATATTTTGTACTGAGAACAATTGCAGTCAATCTTTGGCCAAAGAAAACCATCTTGATAAAGATAAGAATAAATTAATTAAATTAAAGTTTTTTCTTTGGCCTAATTATCGATTCGAAGATTTAGCTTGTATGAATCGCTATTGGTTTGATACGAATAATGGCAGTCGTTTCAGTATGTTAAGGATACATCTGTATCCGCGGCTGAAAAGTCGTTGATAGCCCATTTTTCTTTTCCTATTTCTATATATGCTATAACGTATAGGGTATATGAAAGTAAAGAGATTCGCGCATTCCCCGCCTTCCATGCCATTCTCATTCTAATATACGTATACGATACGAAGCCTAAACCCACTGAAGTATCAATTAGACCTAAAAATCAATTAACAGAATCTTCTTCATTTTAGGTCTAAATTCTGCCATGCAAAAACGAACCCCTTGTTCTGAGTTCTGAATAAAATTGAATTAAACCCTGAATGAATTAAAATTAATATGAGTTGATAAAATTAAGAGTGCATAAATAAATTCAGATTATTTTATTGTATATAACACATTAAAATTACTAGCATTATTATTACTCATCGGTAAAATCCATATCTGTAAAAGTGGAGGAGGGGAAATCTTTTATGGTAAAAAATGCATTCATTTCGGTTATTTCTGAAGAAGAAAAGAGAGGAGCGGTTGAATTTCAGGTATTCCGTTTTACCAATAAGATACGGAGACTTACTTCACATTTGGAAGTGCACAAAAAAGACTATTTATCTCAGAGAGGTTTGCGAAAAATTTTAGGAAAACGTCAACGGCTGTTGGCTTATTTAGCAAAAAAAAATAGAGTACGTTATAAAGAATTAATTGGTCAGTTGAATATTCGAGAGACAAAAACTCGTTAATTGGAAGAATCATTTTAAATACTTAATTTGATTTTTTAGTCCTTTCAATTTGGATAAACTTCTTTTCACTTTCAGCAATTCATGGAAGAATGAATGGGTAAAAAACTTATGACTGTACCAGCTACAAGAAAAGACCTCATGATAGTCAATATGGGTCCTCACCACCCATCGATGCATGGTGTTCTTCGACTCATCGTTACTCTAGATGGTGAAGATGTTATTGACTGTGAACCGATATTGGGTTATTTACACCGAGGGATGGAGAAAATTGCGGAAAATCGAACAATTGTCCAATATTTGCCCTATGTAACACGTTGGGATTATTTAGCTACTATGTTCACAGAAGCAATAACTGTAAACGGGCCCGAACAATTAGGAAATATTCAAGTACCTAAAAGAGCTAGTTATATCAGAGTCATTATGTTGGAGTTGAGTCGTATAGCTTCCCATCTGTTATGGCTTGGCCCCTTTATGGCAGATATTGGTGCCCAGACCCCTTTCTTCTATATTTTTCGAGAAAGGGAATTGATATATGACCTATTCGAAGCTGCTACAGGTATGCGAATGATGCACAATTTTTTTCGTATCGGAGGAGTAGCTGCTGATCTACCTTATGGCTGGATAGATAAATGTTTGGATTTTTGTGATTACTTTTTAACGGGGGTTGCTGAATATAAAAAACTTATTACACGGAATCCTATTTTTTTAGAACGAGTTGAAGGCGTGGGCATTATTGGCGGAGAAGAAGCACTAAATTGGAGTTTATCAGGACCAATGCTACGGGCTTCCGGAATCCAATGGGATCTTCGTAAAGTTGATCATTATGAGTGTTACGATGAATTTGATTGGGAAGTTCAATGGCAAAAAGAAGGGGATTCGCTAGCTCGTTATTTAGTACGACTCGGTGAAATGACAGAATCCATAAAAATTATACAACAAGCTTTAGAAGGAATTCCAGGAGGGCCCTATGAGAATTTAGAAATACGACGTTTTGATAGAGTAAAAGATCCCAAATGGAATGATTTTGAATATCGATTTATTAGTAAAAAGCCTTCTCCAACTTTTGAATTGGCCAAACAAGAACTTTATGTGAGAGTCGAAGCTCCAAAAGGAGAATTGGGAATTTTTCTGATAGGGGATCAGAGCGTTTTTCCTTGGAGATGGAAAATTCGCCCGCCGGGTTTTATCAATTTGCAAATTCTTCCTCAGTTAGTTAAAAGAATGAAATTGGCTGATATTATGACGATATTAGGTAGCATAGATATCATTATGGGAGAAGTTGATCGTTAAAAATGATAATTGATACAACCAAAATACAAGTTATCAATTCTTTTTCCAGATTGGAATCCTTAAAAGAGGCCTATGGGATTATATGGCTACTTGTTCCGATTTTGACTCTTGTATTAGGAATCACAATCGGTGTACTCGTAATTGTTTGGTTAGAAAGAGAAATATCTGCAGGGATACAACAACGTATTGGACCTGAATATGCCGGCCCCTTGGGAATTCTTCAAGCTCTAGCAGATGGTACAAAACTGCTTTTCAAAGAGAACCTTCTTCCATCTCGAGGAGATGGTCGTTTATTCAGTATCGGACCCTCTGTCGCAGTCATATCCATTTTACTAAGTTATTCAGTAATTCCTTTTGGATATCACCTTATTCTAGCCGATCTTGGTATTGGTGTTTTTTTATGGATCGCTATTTCAAGCATTGCTCCCGTTGGACTTCTTATGTCGGGATATGCATCAAATAATAAATATTCCTTTTTAGGTGGTCTACGGGCTGCTGCTCAATCAATTAGTTATGAAATACCATTAACTTTATGTGTATTGTCAATATCTCTACGTGTGATTCGGTGAAATACAAAATTTTCCCTAGTCCTTTTCTTTCTAATTTTTAAGA